CATTTTTACGCGAACCAACTCTTGGTATAGGCTTTGCCATATTTTTTCATTTCATAAAGATAAGTCAGAGATATATGGATATATCCATTTCATGTCAAAACTGATCTTTTTTTTTTTCATTGCTTCTTTTAAGGAAGTCCCCTTTAGAAAAGTTATCCTTGTCTTTGTTTATGTCTCGGGTTGGAACAAATTACTATAATTCGTCCCCTCCTACGGATTAGTCGACACTTTTCACAAATTTTACGAACAGAAGCCCTTATTTTCATAGTTGTTATTCCTTAACTTAATTCCGAATCTACTTATTTTATTGGAAGAAAATAAGTTTCTTGAAATTTTTCAACTTTGAATTCTATCCTCATGAAAGGAATGTTGAAGTTGAAAAAATAATCTAATCATTTGAATCTTTGTTTTATTCCGAAGTCTATAAATTATATGCCCCCTGATTGAATCATAAGGGCTTATTTCAATTTTAACTTTAGATAGTATATGTATAAAACTGTGTTATGCCGGATCCTTCCTGAAACATAACCTAGAATCCGGTCTTCATTATCTAACCGACCCTGGTGCCATTTGGAAGTTATTCAGTAATAAATCCTTAATTCATTTTTGTTCTTTCATTCCCGTAAAACCTCCTTAAAGTATCAACTAACATGTGTCAGAGGAGTAATATGATATTACACAACCCGCCTTTTTTTTTTGCACAAATGGTAAGTTCCAGATACAATTCGGATATCAAAAAGATTACCATATATAACACAAAATTTCTCCGCCGATTCCTTCTAGTCGAGCCTCTCGGTCTGTCATTATACCTCTAGAAGTAGAAAGGATTACAATCCCCATCCCGCCTAAAATTCTCGGAATTCGTTGATAGTTAGAATAGATTCGTAGACCGGGTCGACTGATTCGTTTTAAATTAAAAATAGTTCTATATGGTTCTTTCTTATTTCGTCTATGTCGTAGAGTTAAAACCAAAAAATATTTGTCATTTTCCCAATGTTTCCTTACGTTTTCGATAAAACCTTCTCGTAAAAGTATTTTAACAATGTTTTCGGTGATGCTAGTAGATGCTATCCGAACCGTCCCTTTTCCATTCATGTCAGCATTTCGTATAGAGGTTATTATATCAGCAATAATGTCCCTACCCATGATAAACTAAAAATTTCGGTGCCCAAAAATGTTTATATAATCGACATGTTCTTTTTTTTTTCTATATATCTATGAATTATATTAATATATGAATTAATATGTTTATTATTTCTTTTTTATTTGAGGGTATATGCGTGAGACACAATCTATTAACTACTCTATTTTATTTGATTTTAATACTATATTGAGGTCTCATCTTATAAGACTTCAGGAGCTAATGAAACTATTTTAGTGAAATTTAACTGTCTCAATTCCCGGGGTATCGCACCAAAAACTCGAGTTCCTTTTGGATTTCCTTCTTGATCAATGACAACTGCGGCATTGTCATCATATCGTATTATCATACCATTGTTACGTTTGAGTTCTTTACAAGTACGTACAATTACAGCTCTGATCACTTCTGATCTTTCTAGAGGCGTATTTGGTACTGCTTCCTTGATCACAGCAACAATAACGTCACCAATATGAGCATATCTGCGATTACTAGCCCCTACGATTCGAATACACATTAATTCTCGAGCCCCGCTATTGTCTGCTACATTCAAATGGGTCTGAGGTTGAATCATATCATTATTTTTTTATCTGTTCTTTATCTTTGAATGCAAAGGACGAAGTGAAAAAAAAATAAATATTGTTTGTCAAAAAAAAACCTGCAATTTTTCTTCTCTCTAAGACTTCTTTCTTTGGTGATTCTACATTCCTATCCCGAAATAATGAATTGAGTTTTTATAGGCATTTTTGACGCCGCTATTGAAATAGCCCTTCTGGCTATATTTTCGGCTACTCCGCCCATTTCATAAAGTATTTTACCCGGTTTAACGACAGCTACCCAATATTCGGGAGATCCTTTTCCCGAACCCATACGTGTTTCCGTAGGTCTTACTGTAACTGGTTTGTCTGGAAAAATACGTACCCATATTTTTCCACCGCGGCGTACATTTCGTGTTATTGCTCGTCGCCCCGCTTCTATTTGTCTAGATGTGATCCAAGCGGGTTCAAGTGCTTGAAGAGCATATCTACCGAAAGAAATACGATTACCTCGATAAGATATTCCTTTTAGCCTTCCTCTATGTTGTTTACGGAATCTGGTTCTTTTTGGGTTATAGTTGATGGTTGTTTCTAAATCCCATCTCTACTACAGAACTGGACATGAGAGTTTCTTCTCATCCAGCTCCTCGCGAATGAAAAGACTAAAAAAAATTGTATTAAGATATACATGGAGTTAATGAATAATAGACTCAATCATGGGATTCTTTGAGATTTCATCTAATTTAATCTATTCTTATTTTTGATATGATATATATATTTTTTGAAATAGAATTCATCTCAAATTCGATTTATAGATAATGTAATG